TTTTTTTTATGTCATTTTAAAAAGAATGGTCCAAAAAAAAATGCTTTATAATATAAATATTTATTATATATATAAACATTTATTAATATATAAATTTAATAATATATCTATATATATATAAATATATAATATTAAATATAAATCAAAAAAAAAAATTAATTATGGTTCTTATAATAATAACAGTGAAGTATCTATAGGCCTAAGGGTCCTAAAATTAACTTAAAAAAAAAATTATTAGTATATTAATATTTAATATAAAATACTGATAGTTATATATAAATAAGGTATATATATAAAAATTTATAATATATATATATATATAGATAAATTAATATATATAATATAAATATTTATATAATAAAAAAAAAAAAAAAAATTAAGGGTCTACTAAATATTATTAATTAATAATAATTTAATAATTCATATGATATTATTATATATATATATAAATAACTTGATTTTTTTTATATAAAAATGAATTTTATTTATACAATAATTATAATGATATAATATAAATAAATATAAAATGGGGATTATATTTATAAATATATTATACAAAAAAAAATGGGGGTTTTTTTTTGAGGTTGGGGAGGAATATACTATTATTAATTCTTATTTGATAATTTAATATTAATATTAATTATTGTTATTATATTTTATTATAAATAAATTTATTTAAAATTAAATTTAGTTGTTTATTTTTATTATATTATAAAATATATTATTTTATTTTGGTTAATATTTTTATTATTATTTTATTTTACATGTAAATTTTTGTGTGAATTTATTTAATTTTAAAAAAATTATTTAATTATTTTATTCGCAGTGATTAATATTAATATAAAAAAGAAATTTTGTATTAGTAATAATATATAGTATTGGTAAAATTTGTGCCAGCTACCGCGGTTATACAAATAATACAAATAAAAATTTTTAGTAGTAGTTAAATTAATTAAATTTTAATATAAATATAAATTTATTAGGTGAAATTTTTAAATTTATTTATTATTAATTTAAAAAATAATTTAAGCTATAAACTTTTTATAATAAACTAGGATTAGATACCCTATTATTAAAAATAAATATGAGCATACTAAAGTAGTATTAGTTATATTCTTAAAATTTAAAAAATTTGGCGGTATTTTAGTCTATTCAGAGGAATCTGTCCTGTAATTGATAATCCACATTGAACCTTACTTAAATTTGTTTAATTTGTATATCGCCGTCATCAGAATATATTATAAGATAAAATTTTCTTAATATCTAATAAGATAATATGTCAGGTCAAGGTGCAGTTTATGTTTAAGTAGAGATGGATTACAATAAATTTATTTAATATGAATTATTTTTTGAAATAAAAATTTGAAAGTGGATTTGAAAGTAATATAAAAAAGATTATTTATATGATTTTAGCTCTAAAATATGCACATATCGCCCATCGTTCTTATTTTTAAAATAAGATAAGTTGTAACATAGTAGATGTACTGGAAAGTGTATCTAGAAAGACAATTTAAAGCTTAATTAGTAAAGTATTTCATTTACATTGAAAAGAAATTTGTGCAAATCAATTTAAATTGATTAGATTTTATTTATTAATTTTATTTATTTATTTAATTTATTTAATAAAAATAATTTTAAAATTTTAGGTTTTAGTATTTTATAAAGAAAAAATAATTTTAATTATAGTTTATTTGTATTGTAAAAGAAAATTGAAATAATTTGAAAAATTTTTATTTTAAAAGAAAATTTAATTTATTGTACCTTGTGTATCAGGGTTTATTAATTAAAAAATTATTATATTAATTTTTCTCGAATTTTAAAGATTTAATTATATATAAAAGTTACTGTGGAATAATTATTTTTAATATATAATTAGAAATGAAATGTTAATCGTTTTAAAATATATCTAGTTTTTTAAGAAATAAATTTAATTTAGATTTATAAATTTAAATTATTTAATTATTTTAAATAATTTATTTTATAAAATTAATATTTTAAGGGATTAGCTTTAAAATAAATTTTTAAATTTTAAATTAATTATTTAATAAATATAAGCTTAAAAATAGTTATTATTAATAAATTTGTTATAATTTATTTTAAAAATTTAATTATTTAATATAAAATTAAATTATTTATTAAAATATAAATTTTAATAATAAAAATTTATAAATTATGATAAAATTAGTATATAAAATTTTTATAGATAATTATTTATGAAAGGTTTAAATAAGGAATTCGGCAAAATATATATTCACCTGTTTATCAAAAACATGTCTTTTTGAATTAAATTTAAAGTCTAACCTGCCCACTGATAAAAATTAAAGGGCCGCAGTATCTTGACCGTGCAAAGGTAGCATAATCATTAGTCTTTTAATTGGAGGCTTGTATGAATGGTTGAATGAGATATATACTGTCTTTTTTTAAAATTATATAGAATTTTATTTTTTAATTAAAAAGTTAAAATAAAATTAAAGGACGAGAAGACCCTATAGATCTTTATTTTTGTTATTTATAAATTAAAAAGAATTTTAAAATTTATAATTTAATAAAAAATTTTATTGGGGTGATATTAAAATTTAAAAAACTTTTAAAATTTATTAACATTAATATATGAATAAATGATCCAGTTTTATTGATTAAAAAATTAAGTTACCTTAGGGATAACAGCGTAATTTTTTTTTAGAGTTCATATCGACAAAAAAGATTGCGACCTCGATGTTGGATTAAGAGTTATTTTTAGGTGTAGAAGTTTAAAGTTTAGGTCTGTTCGACCTTTGAATTCTTACATGATCTGAGTTCAAACCGGCGTAAGCCAGGTTGGTTTCTATCCTTAATTAATTATTATATTATAGTACGAAAGGACCTAATATAAAAAATATAGATTTTAATGATATGATTAATATTAATATTATTTAACTATTTTGGCAGATTAGTGCAATAAATTTAGAATTTATAAATATAATTTAATAATTATAAATAGTATTGTTTTATATAGATTTATTATTATCATTAATTGGAAGATTATTATTAGTAATTTGTGTTATAGTTGGAGTTGCATTTTTAACTTTATTAGAACGAAAAGTTTTAGGTTATATTCAAATTCGAAAAGGTCCTAATAAAGTAGGATTTATAGGTTTATTACAACCTTTTAGAGATGCTGTTAAATTATTTACTAAGGAACAAACTTATCCTTTATTATCTAATTATATTTTTTATTATTTTTCTCCTATTTTTTCTTTATTTTTATCTTTATTAATTTGAATATGTATTCCTTATTTAATTAAGTTATATTCTTTTAATTTAGGTGTATTATTTTTTTTATGTATTACTAGTTTAGGAGTTTATACAGTAATAGTTGCTGGTTGATCTTCTAATTCAAATTATGCTTTATTAGGAGGATTACGAGCTGTAGCTCAAACAATTTCTTATGAAGTAAGTTTAGCTTTAATTTTATTAAGTTTTATTTTTTTAATTGGAGATTATAATTTTTTAAATTTTTATTTATTTCAAAAATATATTTGATTTATTATATTTTGTTTTCCTTTAGGATTAGTATGATTTGCTTCTTGTTTAGCGGAAACTAATCGTACTCCTTTTGATTTTGCTGAAGGTGAATCTGAATTAGTATCTGGATTTAATGTAGAATATAGAAGTGGAGGATTTGCTTTAATTTTTTTAGCTGAATATTCTAGAATTTTATTTATAAGTATATTATTTAGTGTAATGTTTTTAGGTAGAGATATTTATAGTTTATTATTTTTTTTTAAGTTAACTATAATTTCTTTTTTATTTATTTGAGTTCGTGGAACATTACCTCGATTTCGATATGATAAATTAATATATTTAGCTTGAAAAAGTTTTTTACCAATATCTTTAAATTATTTATTTTTTTTTATTGGGGTAAAGTTATTTATTTTATCTTTATTATTTTAATGAATTTTTTTTAGTATTAAAATTAATAGAAGATTTTACTTCTTTCTTATGTTTTCAAGACATATACTATAAAAGCTTATTAATTTAATTTAATAATTTATCTCAATATTTAGATAATAAAGGATTAATTAAGAAATAAGAAAAATATAAAACAGTTAAAATTTGACCTGTTAATACATAAGGATCTTCTACTGGTCGAGCTCCAATTCATGTTAATAAAGAAGCAATAATTACTATATTTCAAAATAAAATTTGATTTAAAGGATAGAATTGTAATCCTCGGAATTTTCTAGTATGAGTAAAAGGAAGAATTATTAAAATTGCAATTGATAGAACTAATGCAATTACTCCTCCTAATTTATTAGGAATTGATCGAAGAATAGCATAAGCAAATAAAAAGTATCATTCAGGTTGAATATGAACAGGAGTAACTAATGGATTAGCTGGAATAAAATTTTCAGGATCTATTAATAAATAATTAAATTTTCAAATAAATCCAATTAAAATTCAAATAAAAATAATAAAACCAACAACATCCTTGTAAATGAAATAAGGATGAAAGGGAATTTTATCTACATTTCTATTAAGACCTAATGGATTATTAGATCCTGTTTGATGAAGAAATAATAAATGAATTATTGTTAAAGCTGCAATAATAAATGGAAGAACAAAATGAAATGTAAAAAATCGTGTTAATGTTGCATTATCAACAGCAAATCCTCCTCAAATTCATTGTACTAAATCAGTTCCTAAATATGGAATAGCTGATATTAAATTTGTAATTACTGTAGCTCCTCAGAAAGATATTTGTCCTCATGGTAAAACATATCCTAAAAATCCTGTTGCTATTACTATAAATAAAATAATTACTCCAACTATTCATGTAGGAATATATAAGTAGGAATTATAATATACTCCTCGTCCTACATGTGTAAATAAACAAGCAAAAAAAAATGATGCTCCATTAGCATGACAAATTCGTAGGAATCATCCATTATTTACATCTCGATAAATATGATTTACTCTATTAAATGCTGTTTCAATATCTGAAGTATAATGTATAGCTAAAAATAAACCTGTGATAATTTGGATTACTAAGCAAAGACCTAGTAATGAACCAAAATTTCATCAAGCAGAAATATTAGATGGAGCTGGTAAGTCAACTAAAGCATTATTAGCAATTTTAAATAAAGGGTGTCTTTTTCGTAATGGTTTATTCATTAATTTATAGGACGTAATGGTCCATAATTTTTTTTAGTAATTTTTACAGTTACTAATAAAGTTAAAAATAAATAATTAATTAGTAGTAGAGTAATTAAATTTGTAGGAAAATTATATATTTTATTTAAAGATAAAAAATTTTCATAAAATAAATTATTTTTATTAAATAATTGAATTCTTTCATTATTTTTAATAAAATTTTCTATTAATGAATTATCAAAAAAGTATGAAATAATTAAAAATAAAAAAATTATTATAATGGAAATAAAAGTTAATTTAAATGATATAGAAAATATTTCATTTGAGGATAGAGAAGTAACATAAATAAATAAAACTAATATTCCTCCTATAAAAATTAAAAATAATACATAAGAAAATCAAAAAGTTTTTGAATAAATTCCAGTTATTAAACATGTTAAAAATGTTTGAATTAATAACATTAATCCTATAGCTAATGGATGTTTTATTTGTATAAAAATAAAACTAGTAATAAAACATAAGAATATAATTATTATAATATCAAGAAATAGTTTATTTAAAATATTAACTTTGGGAGTTAGTGACAAAGAGATTTCTTTTTTCTTGAAGTTTTAAAAAAAATAATTTTTATTTTTAGTTTACAAGACTAATGTTTTTATTAAACTATTAAAACAATTAATGTCAAATTTTTTATTATATTATTTTATAATTATTATATTTATATTTGGATGTATTGTTTTTATTTCAACTCGAAAACATTTATTATGTACTTTATTAAGTTTAGAATTTATAGTATTAATATTATTTATATTATTATTTTTTATATTAAATTTTATAAATTATGAAGGATATTTTAGAATGTTTTTTTTAACTTTTTGTGTTTGTGAAGGGGTTTTAGGTTTATCTATTTTAGTATCTATAATTCGTACTCATGGTAATGATTATTTTCAAAGTTTTTCTATTTTACAATGTTAAAATTTATTTTTATAATTTTATTTATAAATATTTTTATATTTTATAAAAATATTTATTGAATGGTTCAAAATTTACTTTTTTTAGGTGCTTTTTTATTTATAATTAAAATTAGTTCAATATATTATTTTTGTAATATTTCTTATTATTTTGGTATAGATATAGTATCATATGGGTTAATTTTATTAAGTTTTTGAATTTGTGCATTAATATTAATAGCTAGAGAAAGAGTTGTACGTTTAAATAATTATACAAATTTATTTTTATTTATAATTTTATTTTTATTATTAATATTAATTTTAACTTTTAGTTCAATAAGTTTATTTATATTTTATTTATTTTTTGAAAGTAGTTTAATTCCTACTTTATTTTTAATTTTAGGATGAGGTTATCAACCTGAACGATTACAAGCTGGAGTTTATTTATTATTTTATACATTATTAGCTTCTTTACCTTTATTAATTGGTATTTTTTATATTAAGAATAATGATTTTACAATAAATATTATTCTTTTAAATTATTGTAAATTATATAATTTAGAATTTTTATATTTATGTATAGTATTTGCTTTTTTAGTAAAAATACCAATATTTTTAGTTCATTTATGATTACCAAAAGCTCATGTAGAAGCTCCAGTATCTGGTTCTATAATTTTAGCTGGGATTTTATTAAAATTAGGTGGTTATGGTTTATTACGAGTGTTTTCATTATTACAAATTATAGGTATAAAGTTTAATTATATTTGAATTAGAATTAGTTTAATTGGAGGAGTTTTAGTAAGTTTAATTTGTTTACGTCAAATAGACTTAAAGGCATTAATTGCTTATTCATCTGTTGCTCATATAGGAATTGTTTTAAGTGGATTATTAACTATAACATATTGAGGGTTAAGAGGATCTTATACTTTAATATTAGCTCATGGACTTTGTTCTTCTGGATTATTTTGTTTAGCAAATATTTCTTATGAACGAATAGGAAGACGAAGTTTATTAATTAATAAAGGAATATTAAATTTTATACCTAGAATAGCATTATGATGATTTTTATTATGTTCAGGTAATATAGCAGCTCCACCAACATTAAATTTATTGGGAGAAATTTCTTTATTAAATAGAATTGTTAGTTGATCTTGATTAACAATAATCAGTTTAGCTTTATTATCTTTTTTTAGAGCTGCTTATACATTATATTTATTTGCTTATAGTCAACATGGAAAGGTTTATTCAGGAATATTTTTTTTTTCTTCAGGAGTTAGACGAGAGTATTTATTATTAATATTACATTGATTACCTTTAAATTTATTGATTATAAAAAGAAATTTTTGTATATTATGAATTTAATTTAAATAGTTTAATAAAAATATTGATTTGTGGTGTCAATGATATGAAATGTTTCATTTTAGATCGTGAATAATTTAGTTAATTATTGTAAAAATAGTTTTTATATTTTAATTTTTATTAGAATTTCTTTATTTTTTTTTAGTTTAAAATTTTTATTTAATGATTTAGTTTATTTTATTGAGTGAGAAGTTGTTTCTTTACATAGAATATCTATTGTGATAACATTTTTATTTGATTGAATAAGTTTAATATTTATATCATTTGTTTTATTAATTTCTTCATTAGTAATTTTTTATAGAAATCAATATATAGCTGAAGATTTTAATGTTAATCGATTTATTTTATTGGTTTTAATATTTGTATTATCAATAATAATATTAATTATTAGACCTAATTTAATTAGAATTTTATTAGGATGAGATGGTCTTGGATTAGTTTCTTATTGTTTAGTTATTTATTTTCAAAATGTAAAGTCTTATAATGCTGGAATATTAACTGCTTTATCTAATCGAATTGGAGATGTAGCATTATTATTAGCTATTGCTTGAATATTAAATTATGGAAGTTGAAATTATATTTTTTATTTAGATATAATAAATAAAAGTTTTGAAATAATAATTATTGGGTCTTTAGTTATATTAGCTGCTATAACTAAAAGAGCTCAGATTCCATTTTCTTCTTGATTACCTGCAGCTATAGCTGCTCCTACACCTGTTTCTGCTTTAGTTCATTCTTCTACTTTAGTAACAGCAGGGGTATATTTATTAATTCGATTTAATATTTTATTAGTAGATTCTTTTATAGGACAATTTTTATTGTTAATTTCAGGTTTAACAATATTTATAGCTGGATTAGGAGCTAATTTTGAATTTGATTTAAAAAAAATTATTGCTTTATCTACTTTAAGACAATTAGGTTTAATAATAAGAATTTTATCAATTGGATTTTATAAATTAGCTTTTTTTCATTTACTTACTCATGCTTTATTTAAAGCATTATTATTTATATGTGCTGGGGTAATTATTCATAATACAAAAAATGCACAAGATATTCGATTTATAGGAAGATTAAGAATAAGAATACCTTTAACATGTAGTTGTTTTAATATTGCTAATTTAGCTTTATGTGGAATACCTTTTTTAGCAGGATTTTACTCAAAGGATTTAATTTTAGAAGTAGTTATATTATCTTATATTAATTTTTTTTCTTTTTTTCTTTTTTTTTTTTCTACTGGCTTGACAGTATGTTATTCTTTTCGATTAGTTTATTATTCAATAACAGGAGATTTTAATATAACTTCATTAAATATATTAAATGATAAAGGTTGAACAATAAGTTTTAGAATTTTTTTTTTAATAGTAATAGCTATTATTGGAGGAAGAATGTTAAATTGATTAATATTTTTTAATCCAGATATAATTTGTTTACCTTTTGATATAAAAATATTAACTTTAATTGTTTGTATTTTAGGGGGATTTTCTGGTTATTTAATAAGTAATATTTCTTTATTTTTTTATAATAAATCTTTAATAAATTATGGTTTGAGTAGATTTGCTGGTAGTATATGATTTATACCAATTATTTCTACTTTAGGAATTATTAATTTTCCAATAAATTTAGGATTATATAGTTATAAAAGTTTTGATCAAGGATGAAGTGAATTTTTTGGGGGTCAAATATTATATAATCAATTAAAAAATTATTCTTTATATATTCAAGAATTTCAAAATAATAATTTAAAAATTTATTTATTAAGTTATTTATTGTGAGTAATTGTATTAGTTTTAATAAGTATATTTTTGATTTAAATTTAAATAGCTTATATTTAGAGCATGACACTGAAGATGTTAGGGAAATTATTGTAATTTTTAAATATTTATAAAAAATAAATTTTTATTTTTACAGTGAAAATGTAATGTTTTATTTAAACTATATAAATAGAAATATGTTGATCAAGAAAAAGCTGCTAACTTTTATCTTTAATGGTTTAATTCCATTTATATTTCTTTATATTTAATTGGAATATAAATATTCAATGATATTATTAACAGTAATATACCTCTTTTTGGTTTCAATTAATAAGATAAATTGATAAAATCAATACTTTTTAAATGCAAATTAAATGTTATAGTTAACTATTATCCCAAAATATGGGTGAATTTCACCTAAGATTAGGTCGAAACTAATTGCAATATATCGCTTCATATTTAGTTATTTCATTCTAAAGCTCCTTGATTTCATTCGTGATATAATCCAATTAATAAAATAAAAATAAAAAATAAGCTTGTAATTGATCAGTTTAATAAATTAGATGATTTAATAATTAAAATTATTGGTAAAATTAAAGCAATTTCTACATCAAAAATTAAAAAAATAATAGCAATTAAAAAAAATCGAAGAGAAAAAGGTAATCGAGAATAATTTATAGGATCAAATCCACATTCAAATGGAGAACTTTTTTCTCGATCAATAATAGTTTTTTTTGATAAAAAAGTAGCTAATATTATTACAATAATAGTAATAATAAAAATAATACAACTTATAATTAATAAAATTAAAATTATTTATACTAAAATTATTTAGTCCTTATGATTGGAAGTCATATATACAAATATATACTTTATAAATTATCTACCTCATCAGTAAATTGAAATATATAAAAATAATCAAACTACATCAACAAAGTGTCAATATCAAGCTGCAGCTTCAAATCCAAAATGATGACTTTTTGAAAAATGATAATTAATATGTCGAAATAAACATACTAATAAAAAAGATGTTCCAATTAGTACATGAAGTCCATGAAATCCAGTTGCTATAAAAAATGTTGATCCATATACACTATCTGCAATTGTAAATGAAGCTTCAATATATTCATAAGCTTGAAGAATAGAAAAATAAATTCCTAATAAAACTGTAAAAAATAAACTTTGAGTAGCTTGAGTATGATTATTTTCTATAAGACTATGATGAGCTCATGTAACAGTAACTCCTGAAGCTAATAAAATAGCAGTATTTAAAAGAGGAATTTGAAATGGATTAAAAGCAATAATTCCTACAGGTGGTCAAGTTATTCCTAATTCAATTGTAGGTGAAAGACTACTATGAAAGAAAGCTCAAAAAAAAGAAATAAAAAAAAAAATTTCTGAAACAATAAATAAAATTATTCCTCATCGTAGTCCTAAAGTAACAGGTAAAGTATGTAATCCTTGAAATGTTCCTTCTCGAGAAATATCTCGTCATCATTGATATATAGTTAATAAAGTAATAATATTTCCTAAAGTAAATAATGTTAAATCATATTGGTGAAATCATTGAACAAGTCCAGTAACAGTTGTTATAGCTCCAATAGCTCCAGTAAGAGGTCATGGACTATAATCTACTAAATGAAAAGGGTGATTTGCATGTGTTGACATTAATTTACTTCACTAGAATATAAAGTTCTTAAAACTGCAAATACATATGATTGAATAATAGCAACAGCAGATTCTAATACTAAAAGAGCAATTTGAGTAATTAAAATTAATGAAAGAATAATATAAGATGTTGATATAGGTCCTGTATTTCCTAATAATGTTATTAATAAATGTCCAGCAATTATATTTGCTGTTAATCGAACAGCTAATGTTCCAGGACGAATTACATTACTAATTGTTTCAATACATACTATAAAAGGTATTAAAACAGGGGGAGTACCTTGAGGTACTAGGTGAGCAAATATATGTTGTGTATGACAAATTCATCCATATAGTATAAAGCTTAATCATAAAGGAAAAGCTAAAGTTAAAGTTAATGTTAAATGACTAGTACTAGTAAAAATATATGGAAATAATCCTAAGAAATTATTAAATATAATTAAAGAAAATAATGAAATAAATATTAATGTTCTTCCATTATGTCCATTAGGACCTAATAATGTTTTAAATTCTTTATGTAAAGTAATTAAAATATTATTTCAGATAATTTGAAATCGATTTGGTATTAATCAATATGAAGTTGGAATAATTAGTAATCCAAGAAAAGTTCTTAATCAATTTAATGATAAATTAAAAATAGTTGTTGAAGGATCAAATACAGAAAATAAATTTGTTATCATTTTCAATTTATTTTAAAAGATTTAATATTAATATTTTGGGCTGTTTGGTTTGATGAATATGAAATACAAAAATAATTTTTAATATTGAAAATTACTAATGTAATAGAAAAAATTAAAAATAAAGTTAATCATCTAATAGGGGCTATTTGTGGAATTAAAAAATATTAGAAAATCTAATGTTTTCAGTTTGACATACTAATGTTTTTGGGTTAAACTAATTTTTTAAAATTTGTAGATCATTAGAAGTAAGTGCTAATTTACTATATAATGGTTTAAGAGACCAGTACTTGCTTTCAGTCATCTAATGAATTTAATTGAGAAGAAACTCATTTAATAAAATAATTTATTGGAATTCTTTCAATAACAATAGGCATAAAACTATGATTAGCTCCACAAATTTCAGAACATTGTCCAAAGAAAAGTCCAGATTGATTAATTAAAAAATTAGTTTGATTTAATCGTCCTGGTGTAGCATCAATTTTTACACCTAAAGAAGGTACAGTTCATGAATGAAGAACATCAGTAGCAGTTACTAGAATTCGAATTTGATTATTTAAAGGTAAAATAATTCGGTTATCTACATCTAATAATCGGAATCCATTTATATCTAATTCATTTGTTGGAATTATATATGAATCAAATTCTAAATTTATAAAATTTGAATATTCATAACTTCAATATCATTGATGACCAATAGCCTTTAAAGTAATTAAAGGAGAATTAATTTCATCTAATAAATATAATAATCGTAATGAAGGAAAAGCAATAAATATTAAAATAATTGCTGGTAAAATTGTTCAAATAATTTCAATAGTTTGTCCATGTAATAAATATCGATTAGTAAATTTATTAAAAAATAATATAAATATTACATATGCAATTAATACTGTAATTATAATTAAAATTAAAATTGTATGATCATGAAAAAAATTTAATTGTTCTATTAAAGGTGAAGAACTATCTTGTAATCCTAAATTTGCTCAGGTTGCCATTAGTAATTCTAACAAAAGATAAAATTCTTTATATATGAAGCTTAAATTCATCGCACTAATCTGCCATATTAGAAATTAGATGATAATAATGGAAGTTCTGCATAAGTATGTTCTGCAGGTGGAAGAGTATGATATCATTCAATTGATGATGATAATTGTATTGGGAATGAAGGAGTTCGTTGAGAAATTATACTTTCTCAAATAATAAATAAAAAGAATACAATTCCAAATAATGAAATTGTTCTTCCTAAAGAAGATACAATATTTCATGTTAAATAACTATCGGGAAAATCAGAATATCGTCGTGGTATTCCTGCTAATCCTAAGAAATGTTGAGGGAAAAATGTTAAATTTACTCCAATAAATATAATAGTAAATTGAATTTTTAATCATATTGGATTTATTACTAGTCCTGTTAATAAAGGATATCAATGAACAAATCCAGCTATAATAGCAAATACAGCTCCTATAGATAATACATAATGGAAATGAGCTACTACATAATAAGTATCATGAAGAACAATATCAATAGATGAATTAGCTAAAACAACTCCTGTTAAACCTCCAACAGTAAATAAAAATACAAATCCTAATGATCATAATAAAGCTGGAGTATAATTTAATTGTGTTCCATGTAATGTAGCTAATCAACTAAAAATTTTAATACCAGTAGGTACAGCAATAATTATTGTAGCAGATGTAAAATAAGCTCGAGTATCAACATCTATACCAACTGTAAATATATGGTGAGCTCATACAATGAATCCTAATAATCCAATTGCTAGTATAGCATAAATTATTCCTAAAGTTCCAAATGTTTCCTTTTTTCCACTTTCTTGAGTAATAATATGAGAAATTATTCCAAATCCAGGTAAAATTAAAATGTAAACTTCTGGATGTCCAAAAAATCAAAATAGATGTTGATATAAAATTGGATCTCCTCCTCCAATTGGATCAAAAAATGAAGTATTTAAATTTCGATCAGTTAATAATATAGTAATAGCTCCAGCTAATACTGGTAAAGAAAGAAGTAAAAGAACAGCAGTAATAACAACTGATCAAACAAATAAAGGTATTCGATCAAGTGTAATTCCTGAAGATCGTATATTAATTACTGTTGTAATAAAATTTACTGCACCTAAAATTGATGAAATACCAGCTAAATGTAAAGAAAAAATAGCTAAATCAACTGAAGCTCCAGCATGGGCTGTACCAGATGAAAGAGGGGGATAAACTGTTCATCCAGTTCCAGCTCCATTTTCTACTATACTACTTGAAAGTAGTAATGTTAATGAAGGAGGTAGTATTCAAAAACTTATATTATTTATTCGAGGGAAAGCTATATCAGGAGCTCCTAATATTAAAGGAACTAATCAATTTCCAAATCCTCCAATTATAATTGGTATAACTATAAAAAAAATTATAATAAAAGCATGGGCAGTTACAATAACATTATAAATTTGATCATTTCCAATAAATACTCCAGGTTGACTTAATTCTGCTCGAATAAGAATACTTAATGAAGTACCAATTATTCCAGCTCAAGCTCCAAAAATAAAATATAATGTTCCAATATCTTTATGATTTGTAGAAAATAGTCATTGTCGCGATTAAATGGCTGAAGTTTAGGCGATAAATTGTAAATTTATATATAAGAATAATTCTTTTTAATCAAACTTTATATTCAATAATGATATTAGACTGCAATTCTGAAGGAATAATTTTTTAATTATTAAAGTTTAAGAATTAAAAGAGTAATACAAATATTTTCAGCTTTGAAGGCTATTAGTTTAATTAACTTAAATTCTTATTATAAAATTAAATAAATTAATGAAATAATTATTAATCCTATAATAGAAAAAAAATTTATAGTTAAAATAAAAGTTATATTTTTATTGTTAAAATTATTAATTAATATTCAAGAATTTTTATTAAAATTTAACATATAAATACTATAAGATATTCGTAAATAATAATATAAAGTGATTAATGTTAAACAAACAGAAATAAATAATAAAAATAATTGATGTGTTTCTACTAAATTTTGAATAACTAGTCATTTAGGTAAAAATCCTAAAAATGGAGGTAATCCTCCTAAAGATAATAAATTTAAGAATAAAAAAAATTTAATTACTGGATTTATTATTGAAAAATTAAAAATTTGATTAAAATGAAATAGTTTTAAGTTATTGAATAATAAAACAATAGATATAGAAAGAAATAAATAAAAAATAAAATAAATTAATCATAATAATTCATTATTTATTATTGCTATTAATATTCAACCTAAGTGATTAATTGAAGAAAAAGCTATTAATTTTCGTAATGATGTTTGATTTAAACCTCCTAATGCTCCAATAATTATTGATAAAATAATAGCAATTAAAAAAAAATTATAATTGATATTATAAGAAATTAATATTAAAGGAGCAATTTTTTGTCAAGTTATAAGAATTAAACCATTAATTCATCTTAATCCTTCTATAACTCCAGGAAATCAAAAATGAAAGGGAGCAGCTCCATTTTTTAATAATAATGTTGATAAAATTAATAATTCATAAAAATTATTATTAATTCAATTTAAATTAAATGATATTATTATTAAAATAATAGCAAATAATAAAATAGATGAAGCAAAGGCTTGAGTTAAAAAGTATTTTAAGCTTCTTTCAGAGGTTATTAAATTTTTTTTACCTTCATTTATTAGGGGGATAAATGAAAGTAAATTAATTTCTAAACCTATTCAAGCACCAAGTCAAGAATTAGCTGAAATAGTAATTAATGACCCAAAAATTAATATAATTAAAAAAATATTATTAGAAATTTTTTTGATTAAAAAGAAAAGGATTATAACCTTTATAAGTGGGGTATGAACCCAATAGCTTAATTAGCTTATCTTTTTATATATTTTAGTGTATGATGCACAAAAGTTTTTGATACTTTTAGAAATAGTTTAATTCTATTAAATATAAATAATGAATAAAGCATTAAATCTTTATGATTTACCCTATCAAGGTAATCCTTTTTATCAGGCAATTCATT